TCATTCTGCATTGAATCATATGAATCGATCTAGCAATGATGGAATTTCGATTCTGTTTACTGAATCACATGAAATTTTACCCAACTCCATATATATGGAATGTATGAAATACGTATGAACGGAGGAAAAAAGATGATTTTAGACTTAGTTAAATTGGAATTTCTAAGAGACAGATCCAAACGGAAAGGAATTGATAAATTCCACTTAGAATTATGGAGTTTTTTTATTTTGTCTAGAATAGAAAATTCACTTTATACCATTATTATGATATTACATATTCCAATCCGATTGGATATCAGAAAAATAAATGGATTCGGGATTTGATCCATTCACGGAGATAAAGACATAATAATCAGAAACAATATAACAATAGAAAGTTAATTTTTTGAGTACTTAACTCTTTCGTGAATTCCATTGTTCCAAAAATGATTTGCAGAGAACTACTTTTTCTTTTTTTCGTAGAATTTTGATTTTTAGAATACGATTGAAGTGCATAAGAAGGCTTGTATTTATTAAACCCGCGCTGCTATAGCTATCTATCCATACATCGCTCTCCTTTATTGCATACTTCTACTCGGGACAGCACATGTGGTACTCTATCAAAATTTCTATTTTCTCTTCAATCTAATCAATTTAAATTGCAGTACGACAAGTGTCCGCCTATTCCCTATAAACAGGCATCATACACAAATAATATACCCCATAAGCTAACTGTGGAACACAACTTATGTTTGGGGTTTACATATACTAATAATTGACATTATAATTGAAATTGAGTTGAGAAGGTTTTTTTTTTCAATAAAAAAATCAAGACTGATTAGTTATATATCAATTTTGAGTTTCTTATATCATTTATCATTAGGTAAAGACAATTTGAGATGTAAATCCAAGAGTGGGTCATGAATTTACAGTCATATAGTTAATGGTTCCAATTTGTTCTGAATTTTTGCTTTTGTAACTGAAAAAAATTCCCATTTGGTTTTTTATTTTTTAATAGAAAAGAGAGGTATTTAGATATTGGGTGTTTTGAGATACTATAAAATTAATTGAAGGGAAGGCGCCGGCCCCCCCCAAAAAAACAAATAACAAATAAAGGGGAATATTTCATCTATTTGGTATCGTTTTGGCGGCATGGCCGAGCGGTAAGGTGGGGGACTGCAAATCCTTTTTCCCCAGTTCAAATCTGGGTGTCGCCTGATTAACAAAAGACAAGACTCGAAATCCCTTATTCTTTATTCCCCTTTGCTGTTATAACTCGCCGAATTTTTCCCAGCAAAACACGCGTAGTCTTGAGACTTTCTTGATTGGAAACAGCTGGGGGTTCCCTTCTTTAAATTAAAGTGCCGTAACTCGTTGTATTTAGGATTCAAGGAAAGATTATAGTAGTGGAAGGGCTATCATATCAAATAAAGAGTTACCGATTTTTTTCCATTACTAATGTCGTGTCTACTGGCCGGGTCTTGAATTAGATTGGATGGATAATTGGCTTTTTTCTTTTACTTAATGATAATGAAGGACAAGAAAAATAAAGAATAGGTATCAGTATTCCTACATATATATATTAGTAGCATTCCCTTTGATACTTCAAAAGAAAAGCGTAACTGCAGTTTCATTTTTCATATTTATTGGAGTCTTTGATCGAGGGTGTTGGGTCAGAATCCCCTTTTGACTCTGCACCAGTGATTCCACTATTATTAATAAACACTAATGGAATAATTCCTTCATATTCAGAGAGATAGGGGACATAATTCACATGGATATAGTAAGTCTCGCTTGGGCTGCGTTAATGGTAGTCTTTACATTTTCCCTTTCACTCGTAATATGGGGAAGGAGTGGACTCTAGAGATACTACGAATTGAGTTGGGGAATCAAATTGTATCACTTTTTTATAGATTTTTTATAGATCGTTTTGCAAAGCATAAATAATCTTTATTAATTATTTAATATATTTAATTCATTAATTTAATAATTTAATTCAATTTCGAATTAAAAAATTGAATTAATAAAAATATCTTCATTCCGAAATTGTATTGGCTTTTATTTCTGCTGTGCTTTATTGACGCGTTTGCTATCATGGCTGAAGGATTCAAAATCGATAGGATAACCCCTTTCTAATTTCGAAATCCGAAGAAGTTACCGTAGAACTCCTTGGATTATCTGTAAACCGCGCAATCGATTACTTCTTTGAAATGCTAAAAAAAAGATTACTTTCTAATTTTCTAGAAATTAGAAAATAATAAGAGTTGCCTCGCGATTATTTCAGATTGATTGGAATCAACAAAAATCAAATAGATAAAGGAAACAAATAGATGAAGCAAAGAAATAGAATTGAGATACTATGTACATTCCATATATTTAATTGATATTAACCTTTATGAAGATCCATATACATATTGTAGATTGATCTCGATTCAGTTTGTATCTTTCGAGATTACAATAATCAAAATGGATAGTATGGTCGAACGATTCAAAAATGAATCGTTCGACCATACTATTACTA